AATTTCTCTTGAATAAAGGAGTTTATCTGTTTTTTATTTGTATTTGAGGCGAATTTAAAATTGTTCGAATTGTGTAATCGTTCATTATTGACATTGGTAAACGACCCAAAGCAATTTGATTATAATTCAATTCGTGACGATCATAAGTAGAAAGTTCATATTCTTCAGTCATCGATAAACAATTTGTTGGACAATACTCAACGCAATTACCACAAAATATACAGATTCCAAAATCAATACTGTAATTAAACAACCGTTTCTTTCGAATATCAGTTTCAAATTTCCAATCAACAACAGGTAGATCTATAGGACATACACGAACACATACTTCACAAGCAATGCATTTATCAAATTCAAAGTGGATTCGACCGCGGAAACGCTCCGATGTGATCGATTTTTCATAAGGGTATTGAATAGTTACGGGTAAACGATTGGCGTGAGATAAGGTAATCATGAAACTTTGACCAATGTACCTTGCAGCTCGTATTGTTTGTTGACCATAACTCATGAACCCGGTTACTATAGGAAACATATCGTGAATACCTATGAATAATTTTATTTTTGTTTCTTTCTCTTGTTTGAGAATATAGAATATTAATATCGTATTTGTTTACAGTGAAAAGAGTTGGAAAGAAGTTGTTAATAATAAATTACCTAGAGAAATAGGTAAAAGAAATTTCCATCCAAGATTTAAGAGTTGGTCTATTCTTAGCCTCGGTAAAGTCCATCTTGTTGTGATAGAAATGAACAAAAACAAATAAGTTTTAATTAATGTAATAAAGATACCAATTGTGGTTTGAAAGACCCCGCCCGTTTTATTTATTTCAAAAAGTTCAGGAACGAATATGTACGGAATAGAGAGATCCCAACCCCCAAAGTAAAGAACTGTTACAAATAATGAGGAAACTAATAGATTTAGATAAGAAGCAACATAAAATAATGCAAATTTTATACCTGAATATTCAGTTTGATAACCTGCTACTAATTCTTCTTCTGCTTCTGGTAAATCAAAAGGCAATCTCTCACATTCTGCTAGGGAAGAAATTAGAAAAACGAGAACTCCTATAGGTTGACGCCAAAAATTCCACCCCCACAAACCATATTTTGCCTGTGCCTCAACTATATCAACTGTACTTGAACTGTTAGATAATTATAGTCGGTGATAACATCACTGTTCTTATCGCTATTACAGAACCGTACATGAGATTTTCACCTCATACGGCTCCTCGAGGGCCACAAAAAAATCTAAGGACTTTTTATCTTGATATGTTTGTAGATAGATTCAAAATCTATTAGAAGGTCCTGAATTAGGCCAATGGAATTCTGTCTGCTATTTTTTTTTATAATAATAAATAAAAAAAAAGTGCGTTTGAATTGATCTCATCCTTTAATATTCTAAATAATAAAAAAATTTATTTCTTTGTTAACTAAGAACTTAATCTTTCAATAAAATATTACTTTTAGTAATATCAATAGATATTTCAACCCTTTGTTTTCGATTACGAAAAATAATTAGACATTACATAAGTTTATGAATTATAACAAGAGTTATATAGGCATAGGCAAGGTATTTTTTCTATTGTAATTGTATTTGTTTGTTTTATTTTTTCGTTCCTATTCTTCTTTCTCGAGGGCTTAAAAAAGGTAAAGGATTACTTCGTTCCTAATAGTTATTTCTTTAATCGGTGAATAGGAGCATACTCTGGATTGGACCCATGGGGAGTACGGTTTTATCATTTCTACCAAGTTAAAGCCCCAATTAGTTTCCTTTTATGCGAAAAAGCGCTTTTGGCTAACTTACATAATTTTCATTACTAATCCTTTATGTATCTTGGTGTTCCTAACTATCCACTCATTTTTTTTAAGGGGTATGTATGATAATAGAAGCACTACAAATATATAGTAAAAACCCCTCGTAGTTGATCTTTTAAACCCGCTTCAAATCATGATGACCAATCTTGGGGTAAACAATCTCTGCTGCTTGTGTTTCTTTCTGTTTAACTCTTGTACATAGTAAATGAGACTCAATCTTTTGACTACAAATTTATAAGCTGCTTTCTTTCACTCATATAACTATCTGGTTTAATTCATCAATTCGAATGATGAATAAAAAAAGAAGATATGGATTTCTTTCATTCAACTTCTTTCCTTGAAAAAAGGAAATAGTAGAAACATTTATATTTCAACGAATCGCACGTAGAGATATTGATAACACACATAGGGCTAATGGTATTTCATAACTAATCGATTGAGCAGCAGCGCGTAGACCACCTAAAAAGGAATATTTATTATTTGATCCGTATCCTGACATAAGAAGCCCAATAGGAGCAATACTTGAAAAGGAAATCCATAAAAAAACACCAATACTAAGATCGGCTAGAACAAGGCCATAGCCAAAAGGAATTACTGAATAACTTAGTAGAATTGATATGACTGATATAGATGGTCCAATGCTGAATAAACGAGTATCCCCTCTAGATGGAAGAAGGCTCTCTTTGAAAAGTAGTTTTATCCCATCTGCTAGAGCTTGAAGAATTCCCAAAGGCCCGGCATATTCGGGCCCAATACGTTGTTGTATCCCTGCGGATATCTCTCTTTCTAACCACACAATTACTAGTACACTTATTGTGAGTCCCAATACAAGAGTTAAAAGAAGGACAAGCATCCATATGATCTCATGGATCTCTTTTAAGAATTCCAATCTGGAAAAAAAATGGATATTTTGTACTTCTGTTGTATTAATTATCATTTCAACGATCAACCTCTCCCATAATGATATCTATGCTACCTAATATCGTCATAATATCAGCCAATTTCATTCTTTTAACTAACTGAGGAAGAATTTGCAAATTGATAAAACCCGGCGGGCGAATTTTCCATCTCCAAGGAAAAACACTCTGATCTCCTATTAAAAAAATTCCCAATTCCCCCTTTGGGGCTTCTACTCTTACATAAAGTTCTTGTTTTGACAATTCAAAAGTAGGGGATGGCTTTTTACTAATAAATCGATATTCAAAATCATTCCATTCGGAATTTATTACTCTATCAAAGCGTCGGATTTCTAAATTTTCATAGGGTCCCCCCGGAATTCCTTCCAGAGCCTGTTGAATAATTTTTATGGATTCCATCATTTCACTGATTCGTACTAAATAACGAGCTAATGAATCTCCTTCTTTTTGCCATTTTGCTTCCCAGTCAAATTCGTCGTAACATTCATAATGATCAACTTTACGAAGATCCCATTGTATTCCGGAAGCGCGTAACATTGGTCCTGATAAGCCCCAATTTTTTGCTTCCTCCTCATTAATAATTCCTACTCCTTCAACCCGTTCTAAAAAAATAGGATTTCGTGTAATAAGCTTTTGATATTCGGAAACCCCCGTTAAAAAATAATCGCAGAAATCTAAACATTTATCTATCCAACCATGAGGTAGATCAGCAGCTACTCCTCCAATACGAAAAAAATTATGCATCATTCTCATACCGGTGGCGGCTTCAAATAAATCATATACGAATTCTCTTTCTCTGAAAATATAGAAAAAGGGAGTCTGCGCACCAATATCTGCCAAAAAAGGGCCAAGCCATAACAAATGAGAAGCTATACGACTCAACTCCAACATAATAACTCTGATATAGCTGGCTCTTTTAGGTACTTGAATATTTCCTAAACGCTCTGGTGCATTTACGGTTATTGCTTCTGTAAACATAGTAGCTAAATAATCCCAACGTGTTACATAAGGCAAATATTGTATAATTGTTCGGTTTTCCGCAATTTTTTCCATCCCTCTGTGTAAATAACCCAATATTGGTTCACAGTCAATAACATCTTCACCATCTAGAGTAACAATAAGTCGAAGAACACCGTGCATTGACGGGTGGTGAGGGCCCATATTGACTATCATGAAGTCTTTTTTTGTAGCTGATACAGTCATAGGTTTTTCCCCGATTTATTTTTGCATGAATTGCTGAAAATGCTCATTAAAATTCAAAATCTAATAAATCAAATAATTTAAAATGACTTTTCAAATTCAAATTAAGGAGTTTTTGTTTCCCGAATACCTAACTGACTAATTAATTTTTTATAACGTACTTTATTTTTCTTTGACAAATAAGCCAACAAGCGTTGGCGCTTTCCCAAAATTTTCCGTAAACCTCTATGAGATAAATAGTCTTTTCTGTGCAATTCCAAATGTGAAGTAAGTCTTCGTATTTTATTAGTGAAACTGAATACTTGAAATTCAACGGACCCTTTTTTTTCTTCTTTTTCTTCGTGTGAATTAACTGAAATGAAGGAGTTTTTTACCATAAAAAAAATTCTTCTCCTTGATTTATAATTTATAAATTAAATATGAATCTTTTTACAGATAGAAATTTGGGCGATCAGTAATAATAGTAAAGTAAATAAGAATTCCATTCATGGTAACTTGGTATATACAATAATCTGTATTTTGTTATGAACTTCTAATTTTATCAAATAAAATTAATTAATAGTCAATCCAAATTGATATTTTTCTTTTATTAATACAGGAAAGGTGGGGGATACATTTCTGTATTCACAAAAGAAAAATTTTAGACCTAAAGTACGAAAATGATTCATTTTTAGATCTAATTGATACATTACTAAATTAGTATCATGTAAAATGGAAGATAACACGTTCATATATTTCTTTGATTTCATATGCTAGGATATCTTATGTGATGTATAAAAAAATGCAATATCAGTATCATTGAATCTGCAATTGCGGGTACATATGTACCCTTAACGTGCTAAAACGACTGCCATTATTGGTATCAAACCAATAGCGATTCATACAAGCTAAATCCTCTAATCTATAATTAGGCCAAAGAAATAACTTTAATTTAATTAATTTTTTTTTCTCTTTATCAAGACGAATATGTTTCCTTTCATCCAAAAATAGATCATAGTTTTTTATGTTGTTCTTATTAAAATTGAAAAATACTATATTTCTATTATTTTTATTTCTTATATAGAAAAAAATTCTAATTCTTAATTCTCTACGACGTCTAGAGGATAAAATATTTTCAAGGACAAACAAATCAAAATCATAATAAATTTGATCTTTATTTTCAGTCATCTTTTGATATCTTTCAATAGATTCGTTAAAATTGTTCTTATCAACATCTTGAGGGTATTCTTGATTAGTTTTTGTTTTGTATTTACTCTTATGAACCAATGGGATACGTATGGTTTGATACATAATAAATTGTCCATTAGTTGTTTTAGATAGACGAATCGGTTCGATAATTAATATTCCCTTTTGCATCAATTCTGTAAACTTTACATTTTTCTGAATTAGCATTATATCCAAACTCATTTCCTCCTTTTGAATAGAGGATATAGCAATTTCTTTTGAATTTCTTAATCTAAGCAGGAAACAATATACCTTTACATTATTGATCATTCTTTGATTCAATGAATCGTCCCATCTCAATTGAAAAAGTAAATACTTTTTGAGGAATAAATCAAGTTCTGCTTCCGTGTGGCTTTTGTATTGCTTTTTCTTTCTACGTTTTTTCATGTCAGATCTTACATAATCTTCTTCAATATCTTTTTGCTGTTTTGAGGGAACTAATTCCATTTTTTTTTTGTTTTGTCCATCTGATCTAAGGTCTCCCTGGGCTGTGCTTTCTTTTTCTTCTTGATTTATATTCTCTAATTCAAGAGATTTTTTGTCATTCAATGATCTGAAAGAATTTCCCTTTTGCTTTCCATTGATGTTTTTATTTTCACTAACATTTTCTTTTGGATTTTCATTAAAATAAAAAAGAAGTAATTTTATTGGTATACCCCATTGTTTAATCTTATATGTGTTATAAAGGAATAAAAATTCTGGAAAGAACCAAAGTTCCAGATTTGATATAGGACGATTTAGTATTTCTTCATTCATTCCCATCCAATCAAAAATGGTTTTTTGTTTATTAGATGGGTTGATTTTTTTATGAATCGTGAGAGAAAAAACAAATTTCTTATCAATTTTATCAATTATTTGATAATAATTAGTCTCAGTCTTTTTTTTTTTCTTAGTATTTTTATTTTTTTTGGTAAGGGGATCGATATTTAGCCAGGACTCAATATTAATAAAAAAAAAATGGGGAATTCCCCAATCAAAATATTTTCTATCCGGGGTTTTCTCTATAATATTATCTTCCTCTATATTGATAGGTATACCCCCTATATCAAAAAATTTTCCCTTATATTTGTTGTTCTTGTAATTATAAGAAATCCCTTGTTTTTTATTTACTTGGGCTGGTAATCTATAAATATATGAGTACTTCTTACCTTCATATTTAATATATTTATATGATAAAAGATCATACAAATAGTGTTTTTTAAAATTCTCTTTTATATTTGGTAATAAATCCTCTTTATAATCATTTTCTTTTTCGTAATCAATTAATTGGTCTTTTTCATATAAATAGCATCCGCTTAAATGTTTATTTTGAAACATAAAGGATTGATGAATTTTATTTCTCCATTTTTGTGGTACTAATTTAGACAATTTAATCTGATATAAATTATATTGATAATGACCTGTTAACCAGTTTTTCCATTGAGTCATTTCACAATTTCGAAATTTGTTCTGTTTTAATTCGGAATGAATTATTCCTTGTATTAGGAAATAATCTTTTATTTCATTTTTAAGTTTAAAAAAGGGAGGCCTCTCAGTATATAGTAGAATAGGTTTTAAACTATACAAGTTACTAAGTTGTGTTTGTACTAATTTGTAAAATACATATGCTTGGGACAAAGAAGACAAGTCACAAAAAATCTTTGAATTCTTATCACTAATATTAGTAAATAACGTTTTTATAGTTGAAATAAAGTGAATTTGATTTTGCTTTGTTTTATCAATTCTCTCTGGATTTGGTTCATTATTGTAAATAAATTTTACAAATTTTTTTTTTGTTGATTCAAGAAAAAGTTGTGTTGTAATATTAATATTAATGATACATAGAAGGGTATCCATATATATTCGTTCAATGAAAAATTGTATAAAATAATCAAATTTGCGAATTAATTGAGCATTTTTTCTTTTTCTTATTTGCCAAGTATTTTTTTGTGGTTCTTTAATATTAGAATTTTTTTGCTTAGTCTTAGTATTAATATTTATCTCTGGCGTTAAAGATACTTTTTTCTTGTCTTTTGTAATTTGTTCTATTTGATTTCTAATTATGCGTGTTTTATCTGTTAGATCCTTTATCTTTTTTTCTGTCAGTGAATAATTTTGCAAATCCATAGATTGAATTGAAATAGATGGTTCCTGAATCATTTGATTATTTATTATCAAACCTTTTATCGAATCTTTTTCTTTTGTAGTTTCACTTGATTTATATACTTTTCTCAATCCAAATAATGAAATTAGATTTATTTTTGAGAGTTCTTTTATTATTTGTTTTATCAATAGAGCATTTTTGATAAACCATTTTTTTGTTTCGTTTGAAAATGAAAATTTTTGCAACAATTTAGTTCTTTCTTTT